CCTTTCTTCGGCAACGGTCTTTCCAAGCAAGATGCACTTCTTACCGGCTTTCATCTTAATTAAGTACCAGATAGAAGAAACTATTATTAAGGAGAAAAGGGATGCTTTTTTCTCATCGTGTAGCCGGAGAATTCTAATACCACTACATCCTTCCATTCCTCAGGAAAGATGATATACTAGTTCGCTGCCTCGATGGAGGTGAATTGGATCGGGTGAAAGTGGTTATCGGAAATCGATATCCTTTATTGGGTTTATTGGGATTGAGGAAAGAAGTGGGATGATTAGGCCGAAGTGGTTGGTTGAGATTAAAAAACGATGCTTCCTTGGCCGTGTGGAACATGGATTAGCATTATGTCATTACTACAAGTACAAGTGATCCCCCATCCAGGATTAGAAGAAATGCTATATGAGGACTTCGAGATCAAATAGAATATGTTTCTTTCCATTCCTCGCGAGCCACTTATTTCTCCGAAACAAGAGATCAAAGTGATTTTCCTCCTTTTTCCCAATAAGTCGACAGCCTTACACCATTGGGATACTTCGAATAAACTAGAGTACATATAGGATACACCGGTACTAAAACCTTTTCTCAAGATATCTTCCAAACTGTTGGGGTCCTTGCTCCGGATCTTGTTCCCCCGGTGTGAAACCAGTTGGTTCCGTAGTTTTAGAATTCTGCTGATCCCAAGTACTCCATCTCCATCATTGCATATGGGAATATAGAAAGTAAAGAGGAAAAGGCATGACCAGAAGAATTGTGTAAAATAAGTGAATTTATCCAGTTGAGGCATGATTGATTTAGAAAAACTTTTTGTTTTTAGAAAAAATTCTTCCCTCAAAACAGCTTAACTCCGTCAAGCCTGTACGAGTAGTGAAGAAGAAAACGAGAGCTGTGGTTGGTTGTTGACCAACAAAAACATGGGAGAAAGTGAGGAGGGGAAGACAGACTACCTTTTTGGTAGGTATTCCTTAATGATGGGCTTAAGGATACTTTTGTCTTCCCTTATTCTCTCCGCCCATTCGCGGAGAGTATCTACACTGGACTCTGTGGAGAGCTCCAGTTCCACCATTATATGGTGGGCGGCCTCTGAGTTTAGTTCCCTCTGTTCGGGAAACTGAGTGGACAGCGGGCCGACCCCCCTTTCAGATTCCACCCGAACTTGTTCTTTGATCACAGAGTGAATCTCCCTTCGGAGTGCCGCAACCTCCTCCTGGTTAGGAGCGGGGTGGGCAGCCGGTGCTGGCGCCTGCGGCAGCGCCTCTTGAGCCGCCCCCGGGGACGGATTAGCAGGGGTGTTTTGGGGTCTTTTTCTTTTGGCTTTTCATCCTTAGGCGTAGGAGGAAAGACGGGATAGATAATAACTCCTTTGGCCCAACCTGCCTCAAAGTGGATAGGAACGTTGCATTTCTTATTCCACTCCAAGACATCGCGTGAAAAGTTATAATATTGATTGCTGTTATCTCTATGATACCGCCAAGTCAGAGTGATTGCCCAAAAAATAATAATGAGTCCAAAAAGAATAATTAATAATACAAAGATAATGATGAGCCCCGTGTAGTGGGGGCCGAGCGCCTCTCGTACAAATTTGACTACTTGACCAATTCTTTGCATTTATAAGATTTGATCCTCTTCCTCCTCTTCACTCCAGGATAAGTCCCACCGGCGACATTCTTCTATGATTCGTCGCCATGTATTATTGTTTGCCCTTTCTATATTTTCTATCTTTTTTTGTAGTGAGCGCAGTTGATTTTCTTCTGGGGAATCAAGAACATCTGATGCGATGACTCTGGCGGCATATTCCACCGCTTCGCATCGTTCCTCGGAATAGCCCTTTCTCTGAGCTATTTCCTTGGCACGTTCAGCCAACTTGTTCTCACTATCTTTGAGTTTGTATTGGTGCTGTTCTGCTTCCCTCCATTCTTTGGAGTTCCGGAGCTCGAGCTCCTTCCTCCTTTCTTCTTCTACCGAATCAAAAATTTCATCTTGGGAGAATTCTTGTCCAGGTACACAAGAATTTCCAGCATTCGAACCAGACTGATCCTGAGAGGGTTGTTCTAGAATTGGGATTAAAGAATAATCTCCCGTAGGACCTGGTGGTGGACTGAACCCACAAGTCATTCCTCCCGACCCCGACGTGGTAGGATAGAATTGAGAATAGGCCCTAGAGAGATCATCCATCCAGAGATAGCCCAGGGAAAAGACGAATTTGGCCAACAAACAAAAAATAAAACAACATAGTAGTTTGAATAGAACACACAACACAATTTGGAAGTTATAAGGTAATCGGCGAATTAGGGAACCCCGAAAAAAGAAAGACTCCTCTACTCCCACTAAATAGAAATCGAAATTTAACTGAATACGGGTGAGAAACCGGAATAAGAATGCTTGGTTCGGCATATAGACTAGAATCAATAAATTCTCTTTCCAGAATTGGCGTATAGAATTATCTTTTCTGAAAAAGCACTTTTGTTGCATGTTAACGGACATGCTAAACCGTCGCTTTTGGTTATGGTTCAGGCGAGAACCACTTTGAAAAGAGCGAGCCAAGTGATTCACTTTATCAACACCTGTCTGCGTACTCTTTGTAGAAATAGAATTAGATGCCATGATCCTACCATTGGATTTGAACCAATGTCTCTCGCCGTATGAAAGCGATACTCTAACCGCTGAGTCAAGTAGGCCTTTGTTTTGTTATAAAGATTTAGTAAAGCAACCTTTCGCGCTGCTCAGTCCGTTGCTTGTTCCCTCACTGAACACGAACCCAGTCTCTACTACAGCAAAACCATTTCTTGACGTGAACAGACGCTGTCTTCTCTTACGAGATTTCGAGTTGGATGAAAAGAGCGCATTCGACTGTTTACAATTTTGAACGTAAATTCAAGGGATACTCATCGAGTGGACCCAAATAGAAAGCTCCTTCTTTGCTTTTCTTCTCTTACGTCAATTCAATTCGATGAACACAAGCCGAATCGTCCTTAACGGTGACCGATAGCGAAGTAGTACCAATTGCCATGTGCTCTAAAGCTAGTCAGGAGCTTTTACTCTTGATACGAGTCGAGTCGTCTCAACTGTTGAGTTCTCGTAACTAGCCAAAAAAGGCACTACCTACTACTTACGTCATTTCTTGTGGGAAGAGGCGAAAGGGAGGGCATCCGAAGCGGCCTTTTCTTCTTATCTTGAGGTTGGGTGCACCGATTCTCCCACAGGCTATCTATTCGGGTCGATTGGCGTGTCTTCCCTTTTTCTATCTCTTCGGTCCCTGCTTCTTCACATTGATCGATTACATGGTGTTAAGCAATTGAGATCGACCTTTCTCATGCTCCAAGCGATCAGTCCATATTGTTTCCTGTCCGATTCCCCATCCCAAGCATAGACCGGTTCCGCTCAACGTCTAATCAGTCTCCCCGGAGCGCGTTACCCCCCAGTGAGCTAGGGACAGTTATGTCCCCAACATGCTTCTGGTTTCGGCTTTAGATCGAAACCAACCTAGAGCTGGTCGTGGTCTACCCTGGGCGTATTATCGCGTTTGGTGAAAGACCCTCCACGAAAACCATCAGATAGTTGACTGAGATCTTCTTCCTACTTCTCACCCTGCTGAAAATAAAAAAGTAGTTGACTTGACCGGGCTCACAAGTTTTCAATGATACCGAGGGCTTGACTCTCCAGGCTCTTTCGAACCAGATATTTAAAAACCTGGCAAAGGGAGCTACGAAACTAAGCTGCATACTTCGCCTAGAATACCTTTCTTTTTATAGTCCACTCCTGCTGCTTGTACGGAGTACGAAGTTGGGCCCAGTCTCAAGCGAAAGATAAAGCTAGGTTTGGAACCCTCATTTTGAATTATTGCTACCCACTGCACTTGAACCGCTGATGCTACCATTGATGCCTCTGCATCCCGTGCTTCTTCAACACAGAGGAGCCGAGAGAAGAACTTCACCCTCGGTCACTGAGCTAACTCCTTCTCTTCCCGTCTCGAAAGAATTAGCCCCGCCTGCAAGAGCGGTTAGGCCTTTACTAAGAACCTCGTTCCTCCCCTCCCGAACAGCTGATGCCTGCATATCACTGTAAGAAGAAGAATGGCATTAGAAGCTTCTCTTCCTTCAACAAAGAGCTGCTAAGCACCTAACAGTGGATTCTTCCATTCTATGTGCGAGGAGGGGATCGAAAGCCATCACCTTTACCTTTGACTCCGGAAAGACGGCAAATCAGTCTTATTGCAAAGTCTTCTCCAACTCAGCTTTCAAGGAATCCAATGATCCCCTCTAAACCCCCGCTAACAAACTAACCTTCGGAATCCTATGTTCAAGTCAACAATCGAAATTACAACAACTAAAAAAGCATCAAATCAAAATAGCGTAGATAATCACAGAAAGTTTTGGGTGGTGCATTGGCCCAGGTCAAGAGCAGAAGCAGGATTCTGGATGGTATGCCCAAAACAAAAAAAGGCTTATTTCCAGCAGACGCAGGTACTATGCTGCCAGAACCGACGGATCCTTCGGCCGGATCCTGATGCTTCCAATGTGAACTCCGAAATGGGATACGGATTGTCAGAGTAACTACCCATAGGCCTTATCCTATATCTCTGACTAGGTGTGGCCTTCCAAGATGCATTCCTTCGTTTCATCGCGCCCTCATTAGAAGGAGAGATGAGAAGCGCCCTCATTAGAAAAGGAGAGATGAGAAAGCGGATAAACTCGTAAGATTTTATCTGTCTGTGTTTTCGTTGTCGAAACTGATATTAGTAAAGAAGAAACAATATTCTCAGTTTCGCTCGATTACAAAAGAGCTTTACGCTTCTTTCGACTCTCTTCAAGAAGAGTTGAGAACGAAGGTTGTGTCACTTATCAGTAGATATGTACCTTCATTCCAGTCGGTTCCTCTATCGACTGGTTTGAAATGGTTTCCTATTTGGACTGCTTCATCAGTCCCCTATCGTTATGTGCCGGGTGATAAATTACCGTTCCATAGGATGATCTGGGACTTATTCTCGGTCGCCTTATGGGATAAGGCCTCGCTTTTGGATTTTGGTCTGCTTCGTTTATCCGAACGTGGCCCTTTTCTACTGATATGTTAGAATGGTCCTCGCAATACATTGTTCCAGTATTTAGCGATTTCTTTCCTTCCAGAGAGATTCACCCTCTTTCTGAGGAAAGTGATGAAGCTTCTTACCCGTATTCAGTAAATCAATTACTACATAATACGGAATTTAGGTTCGCTTCATCAGCGGCCTTTCTTACTGGTCTGCTGACTTATAGTTAGTTGTTTTGTATGTAAGCATTCCTTATGAGACCTCCGGATGAATATCTACTGACAATGTATTCGACTGGTCGCCTGGGTTTTAATTAAGGAAGAAGGTGCTTGGAAGGTGCGAGTATTCGCTATTCCTAACGCCTTAAATTCAAGCAGGCACTACTTCGTCTCGCGCATGATTGGTGTATGTCGATCTTAAGGAAAATCCCACAAGATGGAACTTTCGATCAACCTGCACCTCTGCGCTGGTTGAAGGGTTGCATGAAGGTAAGATCTTATGATTTTTCTCTTCTGCAACTGACCGCTTTCCTCTTAAGTTCCAGAGGACAGTGATCGAGTGTTTGTTTAACAAGGTAGTCGCTTGGGTTGAGTCCGGATTACAAGTAAAATGTATTTCGGGCTCCTAACTCAGCAGAAGGCTACTTTAAGTTTTTCCGTTTTACAACGGGTCAACCCTTGGGCTTCCTATCATCCTGGCCGTTCTTCTCATTCTGTCACCACATTCTTGCCACTGTCTACTGGAAGGCGGTCGTGCCCGAGAAGGCTGGTTTGAACATTCATGCTGGAGTTCCCAGGGAAATGGCGGTACAGGTGCTGAACTGGAAGTAGCAGCAACAGAATTTAGTTTAAAGCTAACCGTCCCAATCAACTCGATCCACGCTTTCTTTTGAGTCAACTCGACATTCCTCGGCCTGATCTTCAATCTTAGGGTGCTATCAGAGCCGCAGGGGATGAGAATTCATCTATTGATTCCACATGCACCTGAATCTATCTATTGAGAGGATATTTTCAGTGAAAGCCGGGAGTGGGAACGCAGCAAGGTCATCCTCTCTTTTGAAACAACCATTTGAGTCTTATTTCCTTCCTAAGTGGGGTCAATTCAAAAGGAAAATCATAGTCTTTGTTGCCTCGGTTGTCTACCGCTCCGTGGGTTGCTAGATTGGGCAGGCGGAATTGCTAAATACCAGATGAGTCCCATCGTGCTATCAGAGGCGGAATGCCCTTAAATTACTATAAATCCGGAAAATTGCACTAGAGCTCCACCTTTTTTTCTTTCTGATCGACCTGAAGCGTGGGCATCGTCCTTTGCCATAAGCGATTCTCGAAGATTATCGCATTCGATTCAAGGAGATGAAGACTGTGCCTTCGACCGCTGAGAAGTGGATTCAAACTACTGATACGCAGCCCTACTAATAGAAGGGGCGGAGACCAGCAACTTTTTTAACAGCACACAAGCTATATCTTCACGTCCATGAGAACCAACGACAAAAAAAAGTGAGAAACAATTCATCCCGGGATCCCGTCATCTTTGAAGCTCTGAAATTACCTTGACTTTAGCCTCTCCCCGGTTCTATGTACCAGCCCCCCCGAATCAGAGAAGGAACCGAGAGACGCAGGAATCAAAGTAAAATTCACACTCATACGAATTTCAGGGAAAACCATCCCAACAAGATGCTCAGTCTCACCTGCTATTGCTGGATCAATCAATCAGCCCCGGTTGATACCAATTCCCACTTGGCAATGCCCCTTCTCGACCAACCTAACTAAGCAAGATGACATACCAGGTCTCCTCTGAAGAAGTTCATTCTCCTCGAATCAACACATTGGAAGTCTTGCGGGGAAGTGACACAACATCAACATCTGTAATAGAGGGGTATAGCGTTGAAGCTACCATCGATGAAAGGCAGGAAAGATCCATCGCAGTTACTTTAACTCGGGAACAACTCGTATTCCTATTCTTCATACCATTTATAGTCTATCTATTGGAAAACTCATTCTCTTGACAGCAACGCCCGGGCAGACCTCTTAAGCTGTTACCCGGACGACAGAACTATGTATGCTCTGTATTATCGGAAAGCCATTCCATCCTTCTAGCAGGAAAAAGAGTGGATCCTACATCCATTCAAAAAGAAAAAGGCACTAAGACATCCAATCGAAGAAAGTGGAAGTCATGAAGGAGAGGAAGCGGAAGCAAATAACAAAAGGAAGAGAAGAAGCAAAAAGCCTATTCCGAAAGCCGTCTTTCAATGCCTGTGAACCAAGGCTAGGGTCAAGGCAAGGGTACCGCTGGTAAGTAAAAGAAAGGGGAAGCAGCATAGACCAGAGCTTAGGTCTTTCCTTTGACTCTCCCTTTCATACATAGCAGGAAACTCTCTATAGTTTATTTCTTTCCGGTTTAGCTATACCCTCTAAAGAAAGAGAGATACGTAGGTTTTTTGTCTAGCTATCCTCTTTCTCACCCATACCAA